AAATCCCCTGCCCGATTAGTTACAAAGGCTTTTTGACAAGCATTTGCCGCAAGGGGTCGTGTGAACCAAAAACCTATTAATAGATACGAACACATTCCAACTAATTCCCAAAAAATATAAATTTGTATCAAATTTGAACTTGTAACTAATCCCAGCATGGAAGCATTAAAAAAACTCATATAAGCAAAAAATCTCAAATAACCTTCATCATGAGACATATAATTGTCACTATAAATAAGAACCATTATTCCAACAGTCGTAATTAATATTAACATAATGGAAGTAAGCGGATCTATCAAGTTACCTAAATCTAAGGAAAAATCATTATTGATGGTCCAAGACCATACATATTGGTAGATAGGACTGCCATTTATTTGCTTAATAGAAAGGATGGCAGAAAAAATCATTATGATACTTAGTAATAAAACACTAAAAAAGGCCCATATCCGACGAATCTTTTTTGTGGCCGCCGGGAAAAGGAGAAGACCCGTCCCTATTGCTATAGGAATCGGAAGGGGAATAAAAGGTATGATCCATGCATCTTGATATGTATGTTCCATAATATATTTATATTTAGTTTTTTATGAATTTTGTATTTTTTTTTGTTTCCAATTCACCAGTATATGTAATGTATTTCTCGATTTCAAAAGGAGTAAAAGTATGAAAAAGTATGAAATAACTTAACAAGAATATAGTTCAAAATTCTACTCTTATCTTTATTTTTAAAATTGTAACAGTTCTCAAATTCTATAAATTTGATATTCAATTATCAATTAAAATAAAGAATAAAGTAAATAAAATTAATTAAATAAAAAGATATAAGATTAAGTTAGTATTGAAAAATTATTACTTTACTTTGAATAAAAGAAAAAAATAATTAATATTAATTAAGAATAATTTAAGATATCTAAAGAAAAGATACAGAATCTAATATTTTCAATCATTTTAGTAATACAAAAATTTTGTTTGGATACATACAACAAGAAAAAATGATCAAAAAAATAAGAATTTTATTCTGATATAGATTCTATGACCTACTAACAACTCAACCCGATCAACATACCATTTAATAAATAAATTACTAAAAAATACTGGTCTCATTCTATTTTTAGAATTTTAATTAGATATACTTTACTTCTTAAATTATAATTAATAGAAAGAATTTTACAGCGAAGTTTTTTTAAATTAGGTAAGGGTTCTCATCATGTTCTATTTCAGATAAAAAAAGAAATATGATGAGAATACGCAAATGAACCCCCTTTTTAATTACAATTACTAACGGCAAACAACTGGATTTTTATATACATAAATTTGACATCATATAGTATAGTCAATATTTTCATTCAGATATATATAAAATACTAGCCAGTATAAATAACCCCTTCTTTAGATCCGATATTGTATGTAATAGTATTCACATATTATTTTTTTTTACTTTTATTAATATTAAACAATAGATGTCTTACACATTTAACTATAACAATGACAAATATCTTATTTGCAAAATGGCAGTTCCGAAAAAACGTACTTCTATATCCAAAAAGCGTATTCGTAAAAATTTTTGGAAAAACAAAGCATCTTGGGCAGCAATAAAAGCTTTTTCTTTAGCAAAATCACTTTCTACCGGGAATTCTAAAAGTTTTTTTTTGCGACAAACAAAGAAGTAATAAAGTCTTGAAATAATCTTAATCGATATGAAATGAACCAACTAAACTAAATTAAATAATTATTTAATTTAGTTTAGGAAGATGAATAATTACTCAAAATAAAGATTTTTAACTTATCAATTTAAGATATCATTTTATCATTTTATAGTGTTGTATATTGTAGGATACAAATTTTATGTGTACTGAATAAACTCAAAAAAATAAAGCACAAAAACCAAGGTTTCGCCCTTCTCTTTAGTGAGCTTTTGATGGAATGGGGTTTTTCTTTTCCCCACCAATTCATTTTAGAAATTAAATTCTATATCTTATATATTGTATATTGTTATAGTAAAATTATAATCCATTTTTTTATTTGACTCTTTTTGTTATATCTACAGCTCGCTAATTGGTTTGGTAAGTATACTATTCATATTAATATGAATTATTGACACAACACAATAAAAAAAATCCTAAGAATTCTTCAAGTTTGACAAGCTATCAAAATATTTATAACAAACCTTTGGCTGTCTGTAGAAATTCGTGATCCAGAAAATAGAAAAAAATGAATAGAAAATGGAAGTTATGGGCATGAATTAAGAGAACCATCCGGTTACAACTCTTCAATGGAAGGCTATTTACTATTTACTAGATTGTTAAAACTAACGCATCCCTTAATTAAGGTAATTTTTATTCTTAAACGTTCCACTAGTAATTTGGACGTTATTTTCGAATGTTTGTACAAGATATTACATTGAATTGCCTCCTTTAATCTAGCCGATTGAAGACAGATGGGTTATTATGATTTCGAGCAAGCCGCTATGGTGAAATCGGTAGACACGCTGCTCTTAGGAAGCAGTGCTAGAGCATCTCGGTTCGAGTCCGAGTAGCGGCATATTAATAATTTTGAAATACTATACTAGTCAAAAAAATACTAGAATAACTCCTATAATGTATAGAATTACATTCTGTATTTTTGTCCTATTTTAGAACCCTTTTTTAGGATTTTTTATGATATTTTTAACTTTAGAACACGTATTAACTCACATTTGTTTGTCGATTGTTTCAATTGTAATTACAATTTTTTTTATTAACTTATTAGTCCACCAAATTGTAGGGCTATCCCATTCGTCCGAAAAAGGAATGATAGCTTCTTTTTTATGTATAACAGGATTATTAGTTATTCGTTGGATTTATTCGAGACATTTACCCTTAAGTAATTTATATGAATCATTAATGTTTCTTTCGTGGAGTTTCTCAATTATTTATATGATTCCTTATTTTAGAAATAAAAAAAGTCATTTAAATGTACTAGCAGCACCTGGTACTATTTTTACCCAAGGGTTTGCTACTTCAGGTCTTTTAAGAGAAATGCATCAATCTACAATATTAGTACCTGCTCTACAATCACAGTGGTTAATGATGCACGTAAGTATGATGGTATTGAGTTATGCAGCTCTTCTGTGTGGTTCATTATTATCAGTAGCTCTTCTTGTCATTATATTTCGAAAAAATATTTCTCTTTTTTCGAAATATAAGGGATATTATTTACCGATTGGGCCACTTTACTTTAGTGAAATTCAATACATGAATACAAAAAGCAATGTTTTTAAAAACAAAATTTTTCGTTCATTTCGAAATTATCACAGGTATCAATTAATTCAGCAATTGGACTGTTGGAGTTCACGTGTTATTAGTCTTGGCTTTATATTTTTAACCATAGGTATTCTTTCTGGAGCAGTATGGGCTAATGAAGCATGGGGGTCATATTGGAATTGGGATCCAAAAGAAACTTGGGCATTTATTACTTGGACAATATTCGCAATTTATTTACATACTAGAACAAATAAAAGTTTGCAAGGCTCAAATTCGGCAATTGTGGCTTCTATCGGTTTTTTTATAATTTGGATATGCTATTTTGGAGTAAATCTATTAGGAATAGGGCTACATAGTTATGGTTCATTTGTATTAACATCTAATTGAAAAAACTTTACGAATAGAATACACAATATATAGAAATAATAGCATATATGAGAAAAGTTTATATGAGTTTTTGAGAATCGTTTGAATCAAGTAGTGTTTCAAACGATTCTCAAAAACAAGAGTATCTGATTAGAATCAAAAGACTTTTTTTGTTTTTATCTATTCTTGTTGATGAAAATTATCTATAAAAGTAATTAGATAGAATAGCCTCTACCTTGTCAATTGATAGTGAGAGAACGAAATCCGGATAAATACCAATACCTATCACGGGTAGAAAGATACAGATTGAAACAAAAAGTTCTCGTGGCCCAGAATCAAAAAAAGAAGAATTAAGAGACTTAAATTGCTTGTATCCATAAAACATTTGACGTAACATAGATAATGAATAAATAGGAGTTAATATCATTCCAATTGCTGTCACAAAAGTAATTAATATTTTTGGCATTAACAAAAATTTTTGGCTCGTAATTAATCCAAAAAAAACCACCAATTCTGCAGCAAAACCACTCATTCCAGGCAGGGCAAGAGAAGCCATCGAAAAGCTACTGAACATTGTAAATATTTTTGGCATTGGGATAGCTATTCCCCCCATTTCGTCAAGATAAACAAGACGTATTCTATCGTAACTCGTTCCTGCCAAGAAAAAAAGTGCAGCACCAATAAATCCATGAGAGATCATTTGTAAAATGGCTCCGTTAAGTCCTGTATCTGTTATGGAACTAATTCCTATAATTATGAAACCCATATGAGATACGGAAGAGTAGGCAATTCTTTTTTTTAAATTGCGCTGACCAAGAGATGTTGAAGCTGCATAGATTATTTGAATTGCACCTACTATTATCAACCAGGGAGAAAATATAGAATGGGCGTGGGGTAATAATTCCATATTGATCCGAACCAATCCATATGCTCCCATTTTTAATAAAATTCCGGCTAAAAGCATACATGTACTATAATGTGCTTCTCCATGGGTATCTGGTAACCATGTATGTAGGGGTATAATCGGCAATTTGACAGCATAAGCAATAAGGAATCCAAAATAAAAAAGTATTTCCAATGCCACAGGATACGGTTGATTGGCTGATGTTTCAAAATTTAATGTCGGTTCATTAGAACCATACAAACCCATACCTAAAACTCCCATTAAAAGAAAAATGGAACCACCGGCAGTGTACAAAATAAACTTTGTAGCTGAATACAAACGTTTCTTACCCCCCCACATGGATAGAAGTAGATAGACAGGAATTAATTCGAACTCCCACATAATAAAAAAAAGTAAAAGATCCCGAGAAGAAAATAATCCTATTTGACCACTGTACATTGCTAACATGAGGAAATGGAACAATCGCGAATCTCGCGTAACTGGCCAAGCTGCTAAAGTAGCTAAAGTAGTGATAAATCCCGTGAGTAAAATAGGTCCTACGGAAAGTCCATCAATTCCTAGTCGCCAGTGAAAATTAAAAAAACGAATCCACTTATAATCCTGCTCTAATTGAATTAAAGGATCGTCCAATTGAAAATGATAACAGAATACATAGGCCGTTATAAGTAATTCTAATATGCATATACATATAGTATACCACCTAATCATCTTATTTCCTCTATGAGGAAAAAAGAAAATCAAAGTACCCGCGAATATCGGTAAACCAACAATTATTGTTAACCAAGGAAAATCATTCGTGGTAAAGACAAGATACACTTTGACCATAAAAACCCGTGCTCGAAAGAAAATAATATAATTTTTCGAGTACGGGTTTTGTCGGTAAAGATAGAAATTGGATTCAAGTGGAATTTTCTGAAACGTATCAATAAGCTAGGCCCATACTACGCGTTGTCTCGTGCCATAAATAAACCCGGACACTCAAAAAATCCGTTGGACAAGCGGATTCACATCTTTTACAACCTACACAGTCTTCTGTTCTTGGAGCAGAAGCAATTTGCTTAGCTTTACACCCATCCCAAGGTATCATTTCTAATACATCTGTAGGGCAAGCTCGTACACATTGAGTACACCCTATACATGTATCATAAATCTTTACTGAATGTGACATTGGATCTATAAAAATTTTGAACATTATAAATTCTCGATCTAGTAAAGTAGTAAATTTATTATATATTGTAGACACCAGACGAATCAATGATTTAGATTTACCAGAATCAATCTACTTCTTCGGTATATGCTCATGAATTCATGAAAGAGGACCAAGATACTTTGATTTTTTGCGTTTTATTAAAAAGTACTGTTTATGTGTCACATACTAACTTTAATTGGTGAATATTCCATTTTATATATATATATATATGTTACCATTATTTATTCAACAAATTCGATTGATTGATACGGGTTGATTTTCTGTTACGATGAATTGATGAAACAATAGCTAATCCAATAGCTGCTTCAGCAGCTGCAATTCCTATAACAAAAATCGAGAAAATGTCTCCTTTTAATTGACGACTATCAAATAAATCAGAAAATGTTACGAAATTTATGTTAACTGCATTCAGTATAAGTTCAAGACACATAAGCGCTCGAACCATATTTCGACTTGTAATTAATCCATAGATACCAATGGATAATAAATAGGCACTCAAAACAAGTACATGTTCGAGCATCATTGACCAACTCCTTAAAAATCTTGATTCATTTCAATATGAACAACAATTCAACTGATTCAATTCACTAAAATAGAATATAAAAGGTACATAATAAAGGACGGTATTGATTATAGAAAATAGAGTAAACTAAGAATATTTCCGTTTTCTAATTTTATACATGATGAATAAAATACATGAAGAATAAATGGAATTGAAATAAAAGAACGCTTTCCTATAAATTTGCGTAGTAATTATTATTATTTTTATTTCTAAGTATTTAATTTAATACTGCCGAGCCATAGAAATTGCACCTATCAAAGCAACTAAAAGAATTATCGAAATAAGTTCGAATGGAATAAAAAAATCCGTTGATAAATGAATCCCAATTTGTTGACCATTATTTATTAAGTCCTGCTCTAAAAATTGGTTTGATCTTGTAGTCCAAACAATCCCGTACCATGATGTATCTAGGATAGTAGTAATTAGTAAAACAAAAATACTTGTACAAACTAGTGAAGTAACTCCATCTCCAACGGTCCAAACATGGAAATCACTGTAATATTCTGAACCATTCATGAACATCACAGCAAATATAATTAATACATTTATTGCTCCCACATAAATAAGGAGCTGTGCAGCAGCGACAAAATAAGAGTTCGATGGAGTATAGAATAAGGATGTACAAACAAGAACCAACCCTAATGAAAAAGCAGAAAAAATAGGATTGGTAAGTAATACCACTCCTAGACCTCCCATTATAAGACCTAACCCCAAAAAAACTATAAGAAAATCATGTATTGGTCCAGGTAAATCCATTCTATGTAAAAAAATTAAGTAAAAATTTTTCATGACCCTATTGACCAAATCAGGAAAAAAAGAAGTTACCCTATTTTTTGATACGTTTTAAATCTATTAAAATCTAATGGGGTGTGGGTGTTGATATAAATATGCCTAGTAATTGGCTAATTGACTACTACTTTTCTATCCGCAAGTTTCGTTCGGAAATTTTTATTGATAGAATTACAGGTATCCATATATATAACCAACTAATATGAATCGATTTTATGAATTTCAACCCAAAACAAATTTGAATTCTCACTATTCTTCAGATTCCAAATTTTTTAACAAGCAAAATGAAAGAAGTTTTACTTTACTCCATTCAAAATGGAATCTTAATAATAATTAGTAATTGTTTTTGAATCAAGTAGTTTACCCGTGGCTCTTTTTATTTGAGTTAAATTCGTAATTGTTCGAATTGTGTAATCTCCAATCACTGGCATTGGTAACCGACCCAAAGCAATTTGATTATAATTCAACTCGTGACGATCATACGCCGAAAGTTCGTATTCTTCAGTCATTGATAAACAATTCGTTGGACAATACTCAACGCAGTTACCACAAAATATACAGATTCCGAAATCAATACTATAATTAAGCAACCGTTTCTTTCGAATATTGGTTTCCAATTTCCAATCAACAACGGGGAGATCTATAGGACATACCCGAACACATACTTCACAAGCAATGCATTTATCAAATTCAAAGTGGATTCGTCCACGGAAACGCTCTGATGTGATCACTTTTTCATAAGGATATTGGATAGTTACAGGTAAACGATTGGCGTGAGATAAAGTAATCATAAAACTTTGACCGATATACCTTGCAGCTCGTACCGTTTGTTGTCCATAATTCATGAACCCAGTTACCATAGGGAACATATCTTGAATATCAATAAAAAATAGGATGTTTCTTTTTCTTGTTTGAGAGAAGTTCTTAATTTAGAATATTATATGACTTTACAGCGAAAAAAGTTGAGAAGAGGTTGTCAATAATAGATTGCCTAAAGAGATAGGTAAAAGAAATTTCCACCCAAGATTTAATAGTTGGTCCATTCGCATTCTCGGTAGCGTCCATCTTGTTGTGATAGAAATGAACAAGAACAAATAAGCTTTAGCTAATGTAATAAAGGTCCCAATTGTCATTCCAAAGACTCCACCCACTTCATTTATTCCGAAAAGCTCAGAAATTAATATGTATGGAATAGATAGATTCCAGCCTCCCAAGTAAAGGACGGTTACAAATAACGAAGAAACTAGTAGATTTAGATAGGAAGCAACGTAAAATAAACCAAATTTTATACCTGAATATTCAGTTTGATAACCCGCTACTAATTCTTCTTCTGCTTCTGGTAAATCAAAAGGTAATCTTTCGCACTCTGCTAGTGAAGAAATGAAAAAAACAGTAAACCCTATAGGTTGGCGCCACAGATTCCAACCCCAAAAACCATATTTTGACTGCGCCTCAACTATATCAACTGTACTTGAACTGTTAGATAATTATAGTCGGTGATAACATTACTATTCCCATCGCTATTGCAAAACCGTACATGAGACTTAAGCTTCATACGGCTCCTCGATGGCTACAAATAAATCTAAGGACTTTTTCAATATTATCTCGATATTATAGTATAGGGTAGATATAGTGAAGATACATCTAAGAGTCCCAAATTAGACCAATGCAATTCTGTCTGCTATAATAAAAAATGCTTCTGAATTGATCTCATCCCTTATAATTTTTTGTTTAGTAATAAATTAATGTTTCACTAAAATACTCGTTGGATCGTCTTGTATCAATAGATATTTATTTCGATTCATTTCTTTCAATTATAAAGAAGAATTAGATATTCTATTAATTCAGTTCATGAATAATGACAAGAATTCTATCTGTGTATTAAGATTACAATCCATAAATTAAAAATAGATATATAGAAAAAGGATTACTTCGTTCCTGATAATAATTTGTTAATAAGTGGATAGGAGCATACTCTGAATCGGGATTGTGGGGAAGTACTGCTTGATCATTTCTACCAATTTTAAGTCCCATTAGTATTCCTTTTTTATTATGCAGAAATACCCTTTTGGATAACTTACTTACATTATCTACATTACTAATCCTTTGTGTACTTTAGTATTCCTAATCTTCCACTAAATTTTGTTAGACCCCCGGGGTAATACGTACAATAAAAACCCCATACAGTTGATCTTTTGTACCCGCTTCAAACTAGATATGATGAGTAATCAACCAATCTTGGGGTAATCCTATTGGTTCTACTGTATTATATTTACGTACGTTTAACTCTTGTACCTAGGGAATGAGACTCAATCTTTTTACTGCCAATTTATAAGCTGTTTTGTTTCACTCATATAACTATCTGGTTTAGTTCATCGCCCCAAATGATAAATAAAAAAAATGAAGATATGTATTCAATACATTCAACTTTTCCTAGAACGAAAAAAGGTAGGTAAAAGTGAAGTAATGTCCCAACGAATCGCACGTAGAGATATTGATAACACACATAGAGTTAATGGTATTTCATAACTAATTGATTGAGCAGCAGCTCGTAGACCACCTAAAAAGGAATATTTATTATTTGATCCATATCCTGACATAAGAAGTCCAATAGGAGCAATACTGGAAATAGCAATCCATAAAAAAACTCCTATACTGAGATCGGCTAAAACAAGGTGATAGCCAAAAGGAATTACTAAATAACTTAGTAAAATGGATATCACCGCTATAGATGGCCCGATACTGAATAAACGAATATCTCCTCTAGATGGGAGAAGATCTTCTTTGAAAAGTAATTTGGTACCGTCTGCTAGAGCTTGAAGAATTCCCAAAGGACCCGCGTATTCGGGTCCAATACGTTGTTGTACCCCTGCGGATATTTGCCTTTCCAACCATACAATTACTAGAACTCCTATTATAATTCCCAATACAAGAGTAAAAGTGGGAACAAGTAACCACACGAGTCCGTAAACTTCTTTTAAGGATTCCGATCTGGAAAAAGAATTGATAGCTTGTAGTTTTGTCGTATCAATTATCATTTCAACGATCAACTTCTCCCATAATAATATCTATACTACCTAGTATTGTCATAATATCGGCCAATTTCATTCTTTTAACTAATTGAGGAAGAATTTGCAAATTGATAAAACCAGGTGGGCGAATTTTCCATCTCCAGGGAAAAACACTCTGATCTCCTACTAAAAAAATCCCCAATTCTCCCTTTGGGGCTTCTACTCTCACATAAAGCTCTTGTTTAGATAATTCAAAAGTGGGCGAAGGTTTTTTACTAATGAATCGATAATCAAAATCATTCCATTCGGAATCCTTTGCTCTATCAAAGCGACGTACCTCTAAATTCTCATAGGGCCCCCCCGGAATTCCTTCCAGAGCTTGTTGAATAATCTTTATGGATTCCGTCATTTCACTAATTCGGACTAAATAACGAGCTAATGAATCTCCTTCTTTTTGCCACTGTACTTCCCAATCAAATTCGTCGTAACATTCATAATGATCGACTTTACGAAGATCCCATTGAATTCCGGAAGCTCGTAGCATTGGTCCTGATAAACCCCAATTTATTGCTTCTTCTCCACCAATAATGCCCACGCCTTCAACTCGTTCCAAAAAAATGGGATTGCGCGTAATAAGCTTTTGATATTCCGTAACCCCTGTTAAAAAATAATCACAGAAATCCAAACATTTGTCTATCCAGCCATAAGGTAGATCCGCGGTGACCCCCCCGATACGGAAATAATTATGCATCATTCGCATACCTGTGGCAGATTCGAATAGGTCATATATTAATTCCCTTTCTCGGAAAATATAAAAGAAAGGAGTCTGCGCACCAATATCTGCCATAAAAGGGCCAAGCCATAATAAATGAGAAGCTATACGGCTCAGTTCTAGCATAATTATTCTAATATAGCTTGCTCTTTTTGGTACTTGAATATTTCCCAACTGTTCTGGTCCATTTACCGTTATTGCCTCTGTAAACATAGTCGCTAAATAATCCCAGCGTGTTACATAAGGAAGGTATTGTATAATTGTTCGATTTTCCGCAATTTTTTCCATTCCTCTGTGTAAATAACCCAATATGGGTTCACAGTCAATAACATCTTCCCCATCTAGAGTAACGACGAGTCGAAGAACACCGTGCATTGATGGGTGTTGAGGACCCATATTGACTATCATGAGATCTTTTCTTGTACTTTGTACAGTCATCTATTTTTCCCCAATTCATTATTCTACGGATTGCTCAAAACGAAATAAAGTTCATCAAAATTCAAAAAAAAATTATTGAATTTCAAGTATAATATAAATCGAATAAATCAAATAGAATCTTCAAATTAAATTAACGAGTTTTTAACTCCCGAATACTCAAATTACTAATTAATTGTTTATAACGTACTTTGTTTTTCTTTGACAAATAAGCCAATAGCCGTTGACGTTTTCCCAGAATTTTTCGTAGACCTCTCTGAGATAAAAAGTCTTTTCTGTGTAATTCCAAATGGGAAGTAAGTCTACGTATTTTATTGGTGAAGCTGAATACTTGAAATTCAACGGATCCCTTGTTTTCTTTTTTTTCTTCTTGCGAAATAGCTGAAACGAATAAGTTTTTTATCATAATAAAAATTCCCCTTTTTTACAAATCAAATACAAATATGGATTTACTGATCACTAATAATAGTCCCAACTATTCTTTATTTGTTATACACAACAAACTGAATTGATTCACCTTTTTATAATAAAAAAAGGTGAATCAATTCAATAATAAAAAATTTTCAAATTATTTAGATATATATAAATATATTTCTAACCCACAAAAGATAAAAGTTTAGACCGAAGATAAGAGAAAATTATGACGATTCATTACTAGATCTAATTCTAAGCTAATATAAAGTCATTAAATCAATATCATGTACCAGAATGAAATATAACACAAAACGTTTGTATATTTATTTGTCGTCATATACCACATGATCCGTGTAAATGTACCATTACCTAATTATCAATCATGGATACATATGTATTCTTGACATACTGAAACGACTACCATTATTGGTATCAAACCAATAGCGATTCATACAAGCTAAATCTTCTAATCGATAATTGGGCCAAAGAAAGGATTTGAATTTAAAAAAATTATTTATATCTACATCAAGATTCTTATCCTTATAAAAAGATGGCTCACAGTTTCTTGTACTATTTTCATTGGAAAATTCTAGGTTTCTATCCCTAACCTTGAAATTTTTCGAATTTAAACAAATTTGAATTCTCAATTCTCTCCGACGTCTGGGAGATAAAATATTTTCAGGAACAAGAAAATCATTATTATTTTCGTCTTGATTCCCAAACAAAATTTCATGTCGTGCAATGGATTCAGTAAGACCCTTGTTATCAACATTTATTTTTTTTTTGTATGTTTGGTACTTACTCTTATGCACCTGCAACATCGCTATGGTTTGGTACATGATAAACTGTCCATCCCATTTTATGGATATCCGAGCTGGCTCAATAAGCAACAGTCTTCTTTTTATCAATTTTATAAGAGTTGTAGCCTTCGGAATCAGCATTACATCCAGACTCATTTCGTCTCTTTTAATAGAGGATATCGCAATTTCCTTTGGATTTTTCAATCTAAGGAGTAGACAATATATCTTAATATTGTTGATGATTTTTTGGTTAAAAGAATTATCCCATCTCAATTGAAAAAGAAAATATTTTTTCAGGAAAAAATCCAATTCTGCTGCTATGTTGCTCTTAGATTTCTTTTTATTTATGTTGTTTTGAATGTTTGATCTATCAAAATCTTTTTTACCATCTTTTTTTTTTTTTAATGGATCAGATTCCGAATTATTTTCATTTTGTGCATATGATACAAGATCTCTTCGGACAGGCTGTTGTTTTTCTTCTTGATTTCTATTCTCTAATTCAAGAGATTTGTTTTGATTATATGATATATGAAGATCCTTTTTTTGCTTTTTATTTATATTCAATTTTAAAAGAAGCAAATTAAGTGGTATGATCCAAGGTTGAATTTTATATACATCATAAAATAATAGAAATTCTGGGAAAAACCAAAGTTCGCGATTCGATATAGACCCGTTTAGTATTTCTTCATTCATTCCCATCCAGTCAAAAAATACTTTTGTTTGATTGGCTGAGTCAATTTGTTTATGAATCGGGAGATTAATAAAATCTTTATTATCCGTTTTCTTTTTTTCCATTTGGTCTATTATTTGATAATAATTAATCTGAGACTTCATTTTTTTAGTAATGTTGGTACTGGCTCCAATATCTATATTTGTCCATTCCGCAATATTGTCTTTTTTTCTAAGACAAAAATGAAAAGTTCTCCAATCAAGATATTTTCTATCCGGATTTTTATCTCTATCAATAACATAGTCTTCTCTTAGATAATTACTAAGATCCATATCGCCCGGCAAATCAAAAATTTCAGAATTATATGGATTATAATTATATAAAATCCCGCCGACCCGATTTACTTGTAATGGTAACCCATAAAAAGATGAGCTACTCTTATTTTCATAATGAATATATTTATTTGATAAAAGAGCATATTTGTAGTTTTTTAATTTCTCTCCTCGGCTCGGTAATGAATTTACTCCATAATTCTTTTCCTTCTCGTAATGAATTAATGGCTCTTTTTCATATAAATCCAAATTATTTGAGTTTGCCAAATTTTGATTTATTCTATTTCGCCATTTTTGCGGTACTAATCCAGACCAGCTAGTTTGAGATAAATTGTATTGATATTGATCATTACCCATTAACCAGCTTTGCCATTCATTCATTCCAAAATCGTGAAATTTTTTATGTCTTGATTCAGAATCAAATATTCCTTGTGTTTCAAAAAAAATCTTTATTTTATTCTTAATAAAAGGAATTGTTCCATGATATTGAAATAAGGATTTCAAGTAATGCTTGTTACTAACTTGTATTTGTGATAATTTGTAAAATACATATGCTTGTGACAAAGAAGAGAGGTCACACAAAATCCGCGATTTATTACTAGTATTAGTAGTCTTAAAAGTGGATCTTTTTATATTTATAGTCGAAATAAAATGAATTGGATTTTTATTTGTTTCATCATTGTAACTATATTTATCAGTAATTTTTTTTTTTGATTGAAGTAAAATTTCTATATTCCTTCTAGGAATTCTAGGAATATTAATGATACGTAAAAAGATATCTATGTATATCTTTTCAATACAAAAATTCCAAAAATAATGACATTTACGTATTAGTCGGGCCCTTCCTCTTTTTACTATCTGCCAAAAAATTTTTGACTCTTCTAATCTTTTATCATCCCAAGTTGTTTCGTTAGGACGAATATTTATATCTTTAGTTATAAATATATTTTTCTTGTCTTTTGTTATTTTTTCGATTTGATTTCGGATTGTATTTGTTCTATCAGCCATATCTTTCATTTTTTTTTCTGTCAGTGAATAATTTGTCCAATCAGTCGATCGAATTTGAATAGACAATTCCGGAATCATCTGATTTCTTTTTATCAATAATTTTTTCGTTTTCTTTCTATTTGAATTCGATTCAGATACTTCCTTCAACTCAAATAATGAAATAAAAATTCGTTTTGTAAGTTCTTTCATTATTTTTTTTATAAATTGAACTTTTTTTGTAACCCATTTTGTTTTTTCGTTTGATACTTTTCCAAACCATTTTGTTCTTTCTTTTATCATTTTTAGGGCTAGAAAACTTTTCGTTTTTACTTTTTTAAGTTTTTTTTTTTGTTGTTTCCAAATAGGCTGAAAAAAGGAAGGTCTTTTTCGAGGAGAACCAAAAGGTAGTTCTGCTTCCATTCCCCAAACTGTTAAAAAACAAAAATTTTGTTTTTTCTCTTTATTTTTTATTGAATTTTGAGATTGTAGCTTAGCTCGGTGCCACGGTTTTAGACAGAAAGGAAATAGGATCTTTATCTGAATCCCGTCGGTTAACCAATTTTTTGGAAATTCATTTTCTGATAATTGAACACCATTATAAGTGCACTTAACATGCATTTCTCTATTCCACTCTTCCAAATCTTCATGCCACTCGGCAGGTTGAAATACTAGGATACGCCCGATATTTTTAGCTATTATCAATGAAGGCAATACTATATATTTTCTAAGAATTGACTGAGTTACTAACATATAACCCCTTATTGCTTGAGCAAATAGAATGGTATCCCAAGTTTCTGCTATTGTTATACGTTCATTTTCTTTTTTATTTTTATCTTTTTCTTTCGCCTCTTGCTCTTCCGAATCCGGAATTCGGAATTCTGTGCCCTCTACTATCCAATTCCTGAAAATGAAATTCAACATTCGATCAATATCAAAAGATAAAACAAAAATTTTGTCTATTCTGTCCAAAAAAAGTGGCGAATGTACTGTTGTTTGAAACAGCTTCCAAGTAACTGTTTTCCGTCTTTGAGCACGCATGGATCCTTTAATTATGTCTCGACGAAAATCTGATTGTTGTGAATAACGTATCAAAGCCACCTCATCTACTTGATCACGATTACTGGTGTTATTTTTATTCGTTTCGTTATCAGTAAAAATAACTACACGTTTGGCTTTTCGTGAACGAATACCACGATCCTCAGTTGCCTCTTCCTCTTCTTCCTCTTCTTCCAAATCATCAATCAATTTGTATGACCACTGAAGAACCTTTTTTCTTATTTCCTTTATTCGTTTTCCAATCTGTTTTTTTCGAACTATTTGGTCATTGGAATTTGGTTTATTAAAATGTGGTTTAATTACATCGAATAAATATTTTGATTGATTTTGCGAATCAAACCTTTCTTGTTCTGAAAGTAAAAAAGTATCTTTTATTTTAGTAATGGATTCCCCATCAAATTCACTTATAGGAGTTGATAATCGGTCAATGTCTTTCAATTTCAATAACGACTTTCGTATATCTTTTTTTTTTTTCAATTCTTTAGAATGAGTAGGAAAGATGTCATGAAGTTTATTTATCCAAAAAGTGTCTCTGAGATCTTCTATCGAAGGTATTAAATACTCGTTCATGCTTGAACGTGAGTACAATTCTTTAATTGTTCCACGACAGGGTCCGTTCAAAAGAGGATCATATATTTTCGGTAAGCATTCTTGTTCATTCTCATCATTGCCCAATCTGGTTCTTTTTTCGAGTACATCCATAACAAGAAACCCCTTGTCTAGAACCGCTATTCGATTAAAAAGTTCGTTACTGAGATTTTTTCGCTTTTCGTCATTGGTAGAAACCCAATTATTATATGACTCTTCATAGGATCTCTTTTCTGTCATACACAAAAGCATCTTCTGTTGTATCATTTCCAAAAATGTTGACAAGCTGGGCAGATATGTAAAAGATATTTTTTGTTTTCCATCACTTTGACATGTATAAAAAAAATATTGTGACATTTCATTTCTTACAGCGTTTTCAAACAGATCATTTTTTATATAACGCAATGGACGATTCCACCGTTTATAGTCGAAAAGAAGAGTCACAAGGGGTTTTTCAAACCAGAAGACGGTTTTCTCTTCTTTCTCTTTTTTTTTTTTTAACTCAAAATTGTCTTGATTTCCATCAAGATAATAATTTTCTGGGCTATTCTTAGAGTATTTCTCTTTGTTGAATTCATCCTTTGTTTTTTCCTTTCCGTTCAAATTAACTTGGATTTCTTCCGTTTCCTCTATTTTGTCCAGACCCTCCCTTTCTTCTAAACAAAGGAAAGGGTCTTCTTCGGCGGATTCCTCTTGTTGCTGGTTAGTTCCCCTTTCGGACATTCCTATATCTGCTTCTTCCTTATTTTTCCCCCTTTCTTCCCTTTTTGAGGTTTTTTTAAGTTTCTTAGTGACAAGAGGCAACGGCATTCTGCCTAAATAGTAGATACAGGTAATAAATAATAAAATACTAAAAATTCGAGCCATAAAGTTTTTCAATTCTGAGACAAGGTACTTATTCGATCTAATCAAATTATTTTGTCGTATCCAGAATAATATCAATTCAACCCATTTCATGAATAAAATGTGACCAATTAACCAACCAACAAAACTACTTGTTACAAAAAAAATCTTGTTGTTGTATCGAAACATATAAATGTTGATTAATCTGGCTAGCGTTGAACTTGGTAAAATGAAATGGTTGAATAATTGAAAAATGAAATTATTCAAGAATATACACTGAATGCTGAGATTACGCATTGAATTTACGGTAGTAGATCCGGATCCGAAATCAAAAAAGTTTTTGTGATTGTTCCAGAAGAAATGAAACAAAAGATACGGTAGAATTAGCACAGTTATTGTATGAGGTTTACCCAATGATAGATGCAGAGGCGCATAATAGATTGATATGAACATTATGAGCTGTCCCGCAATAAAACCTGTTGTTGCTGAAACCTCCTTCTCGGCGCCTTCTTCCATAACCCG